GGATACAAAAGGAATTCAAGTGCAAATAGCAGGCCGTATCGACGGAAAAGAAATTGCACGTGTCGAATGGATCAGAGAGGGTAGAGTTCCCCTACAAACAATTCGCGCTAAAATTGATCATTGTTCCTATACAACTCGAACTATTTATGGAGTATTAGGTATAAAAATTTGGATATTTGTAGACGAGGAATAATCAACCTTGTCTTCCCATTCTGTCCAGTGATAAAACAAAAAATGACAAACTCTTTCATTCTTTTTCCGTTAAAAATAAAAAAATGAACAATTCTAATTCTATAAGGTTAAATAAAAATTCGATTGATCATTTGGTATAATTGCTATGCTTAGTGTGTGACTCGTTAGTTTTTTCTTTATAGTTTAAAGTTGGGATTCAAAAAAAAAAATAAACTGACCCCCGCTATAAACTTTGTAATTATATAAAATAAACTAATAACCAACTTATTGCTTCGTATTGTCGAGATCCCAAGAAACAGTCACTATATGAATGAATGGATCTATCATATGGTTGTAGCAACTGAAATTCTTTCAAGAAAAAATAAATCTGATTATGGGTTGTAAAGCAAAAAAATAAAGGGATGTGGATAAATGGAAGGATGATAGAAAGAAAGAACAAAAATATCAATGATATATGATTCCAATATGTATGGTCTATGAATCACGTCATAAAAGGCAGTGTGATAAAGCATCAATACTGATAAGATAATTATAAATATAATAAGATAATTATAAATATAAGAATTTTAAAATGAAATAATTTAAAATAGAATAAAATAATAAAGAGCCTTCAGGTTAATAAAAACTGAGGAAATTGACTCGGGAACGAATTTTGTTGGAAGCTCCATTGCAAAGTTCGGACCTAACCATTAATGGAGAAGCTATGGGAACGACAGAACCTGTGACTGCATAGGCTTCTATTGAAAACGAATCCTAATAATTCATTGGGTGGGATGGCGGAACGGACCAAGAAAAAATTGATTTATTCTGAGAGGTCATGAATTGAACCTTCGAATGAAACAGGAAAGAGTAAATATTCGCCCGCGAAACCTCTATTTATTGGATTACAATCTTTTGTCGTAATTCGATAGAGGTAAAAAAAAATAAGGAAAGGATTCGTTATGTTATAAAAATAAAAAAGAGAAACATTACATTATCTATAAAGATACATAAATGTACACACACGTCTAGCTGTATTGTATATCTTGTATCTACATCTTCCTTCTTATGTAAGAAATTAAATATCAATAAAAGCCATTACTTGGTGTATTATCTATTAATGTGTACCTATTAATGTGTATCTATTAATGTGTATCTATTAATGTGTATCTATAATATTATTGAATTTGAATCCTTTCATTCGCGAGGAGCTGGATGAGAAGAAACTCTCATGTCCGGTTCTGCAGTAGAGATGGAATTAAGAAACAACCATCGACTATAACCCCAAAAGAACCAGATTTCGTAAACAGCATAGAGGAAGAATGAAAGGAATATCTTGTCGAGGCAATCATATTTGTTTCGGCAGATACGCTCTTCAGGCACTTGAACCTGCTTGGATTACAGCTAGACAAATAGAAGCAGGGCGAAGAGCAATGACACGATATGCGCGTCGTGGTGGAAAAATATGGGTACGTATATTTCCCGACAAACCTGTTACAGTAAGACCCGCGGAAACACGTATGGGTTCGGGGAAGGGATCCCCTGAATATTGGGTATCCGTTGTTAAACGGGGTCGAATACTTTATGAAATGGGTGGAGTATCAGAAACTGTAGCTAGAGCAGCTATCTCAATAGCTGCGCGCAAAATGCCTATACGAACTCAATTTCTTATTTCAGGATAGAGATGTAGAACTAAACAAAAAGGGGTATTGGGGATGAAAAAACAACCGCAGGTTTATTTTTTTCTGGACGGACAATATTTCTTTTTTTTCTTTCATACTTTTGCATTGAAATAACAGATTGAAATAAAAATGATATGATTCAACCTCAGACCCTTTTGAATGTAGCGGATAACAGCGGAGCTCGAAAATTGATGTGTATTCGAATCATAGGAGCTGGTAATCACCGATATGCTCATATTGGTGATGTTATTGTTGCTGTAATCAAAGAAGCAGTTCCCAATATGCCTCTAGAAAGATCAGAAGTAATTAGAGCTGTAATTGTACGTACATGTAAAGAACTCAAACGTGAAAACGGTATGATAATACGATATGACGACAATGCTGCGGTTGTCATTGATCAAGAAGGAAATCCAAAAGGAACTCGAGTTTTTGGTGCGATCGCTCGAGAATTGAGACAGTTAAATTTTACTAAAATAGTTTCATTAGCTCCCGAAGTATTATAAATAGTAGTAGATGAGACTATAATATAGTAGGGTATCTGAAATAGATCAAATAGATCAAATTAGTAGATTGTGTCTCACGTATATACTTTATAATAATAATAAAAAAAAAAAAAGGAAACATGTTGATTATATCAAAATTAGGAGGAACCTATAATTCTAGTTCGTCATGGGTAGGGACACTATTGCCGATCTAATAACTTCTATAAGAAATGCTGACACGGATAAAAAAGGAAGGGTTCGAATAGCATCTACAAATATCACCGAAAACATTGTTAAAATACTTCTACGAGAAGGTTTTATTGAAAACGTTCGGAAACATCAGGAGAGTAACAAATATTTCTTGGTTTCAACTCTGCGACATAGAAAAACCAGAAAAGGAATATATAAAACTAGAACCATTTTAAAGCGTATCAGCCGACCCGGCTTACGAATTTATTCCAACTATCAACGAATTCCTAAGATTTTAGGTGGAATGGGAATTGTAATTCTTTCTACTTCTCGAGGTATAATAACAGATCGAGAAGCTCGACTAGAAAGAATTGGAGGAGAAATTTTGTGTTATATATGGTAATCTTCCACCTCTGGTATCCGAATTTGATCTCTAACTTCCTATTTGTAAAATAGAGAGGAAAAGTGAGTTATATAACTCTTCCTCCATTAGTTGATACTTCAAGGAGGTTACCTGGAATGAAAGAACAAAAATTGATTCATGAGGGTTTAATTACTGAATCACTTCCCAACGGTATGTTCCGGGTCCGTTTAGATAATGAAGATCTAATTCTAGGATATGTTTCAGGGAGGATCCGCCGCAGTTTTATACGGATACTACCGGGAGATAGAGTAAAAATTGAAGTAAGTCGTTATGATTCAACCAGGGGACGTATAATTTATCGACTTCGCAACAAAGATTCGAACGATTAGGTTATTTTTTTAACCATGGGTATACAATTTGAAGTTCAAAAAAAAAATTCAAGAGACTTATTCTCTTCCAAGAAGTGGATTCAGGATTAAGGTAAGGAATAAAAAATATGAAAATAAGGGCTTCCGTTCGTAAAATTTGTGAAAAATGTCGACTGATTCGCAGGCGTGGACGAATTATAGTGATTTGTTCCAATCCGAAACATAAACAGAGACAAGGGTAATTCTTCTAAAAAAGAACTTTACTTTCCAAAATTCAAAAATAAAATATGTAAAAATAAGGTAAAGGATCTGTTTTAACATGAAATGGATATCTCCGTATCTTTTCTTTTTGTATATTTCTGACTCATAAATATGAGATGATAAAATATGACAAAAGCTATACCAAGAATTGGTTCACGTAGGAATGGGCGTATTGGTTCACGTAAGAATGGGCGTAGAATACCAAAAGGCGTTATTCATGTTCAAGCGAGTTTCAACAATACCATTATAACTGTTACAGATGTACGAGGTCGGGTAGTTTCTTGGGCCTCCGCTGGTACTTCTGGATTCAAAGGCACAAGAAGAGGAACACCTTATGCTGCTCAAGCCACAGCGGTAAATGCTATTCGTACAGTGGTTGATCAGGGTATGCAACGAGCAGAAGTTATGATAAAGGGTCCTGGTCTCGGAAGAGATGCAGCATTACGAGCCATTCGTAGAAGTGGTATATTATTAAGCTTCGTACGTGATGTAACACCTATGCCACATAATGGATGTCGACCTCCTAAAAAAAGACGTGTGTAGAAATAAGAATTAAACCGATTTCAAGAGAAATAAATGATCAAATAATAATACTAGTATAGTATGGTTCGAGAGGAAGTAGCAGGATCCACTCGAACACTACAGTGGAAGTGTGTTGAATCAAGAGTAGACAGTAAGCGTCTTTATTATGGTCGTTTCATTCTGTCACCACTTATGAAAGGTCAAGCTGATACCATCGGTATTGCCATGCGAAGGGCCTTACTTGGAGAAATAGAAGGAACATGTATCACACGTGCAAAATCTAAGAAGGTGCCACATGAATATTCTACGATAGTAGGTATTGAGGAATCAGTACATGAAATCTTACAAAATTTGAAAGAAATTGTATTGAGAAGTAATCTCTATGGAGTTAGAGACGCGTCGATTTGCGTAAGGGGTCCTAGATACATAACCGCTCAAGATATCATCTCACCACCTTCCGTAGAAATAGTTGACACGACACAACATATAGCTAACCTGACGGAACCAATTGATTTGTGTATTGGATTACAAATCAAGAGAGATCGCGGATATCGTATGGAACCCATAAATGACTCTCAAGATGGAAGTTACCCTATAGATGCTGTATTCATGCCTGTTCGAAATGCGAATCATAGTATTCATTCTTATGGGAATGGGAATGAAAAACAAGAGATACTTTTTCTAGAAATATGGACAAATGGAAGTTTAACTCCTAAGGAAGCACTTTATGAGGCTTCTCGTAATTTGATTGATTTATTTATTCCTTTTCTATATGCGGAGGAAGAGGACATTAATTTCGAAGAAAATAAAAACAGGTTTACTCTACCCTTTTTAACCTTTCAAGATAGATTAACTAATCTAAAGAAAAACAAAAAAGGAATTCCATTGAATTGTATTTTTATTGACCAATTAGAATTGCCTTCCAGGACCTATAATTGTCTCAAAAGGTCCAATATACATA